GTTCTTATAGTTGAGTTGACAAACGATGGTTTTTCAGGCCATAGGTCCTAGATAAAGGCTAGGTGAGAATAGATGACTTATTTTGTACTGTTTTTAGGGGTTGGTTTTGTTTTGGGTTCTCTGGGGGTGGCTTCTAATCCTTCCCCGTATTATGGGGTTATTGGGTTGGTGGTTGGGGCTGTTGTAGGGTGTGGGTGGTTAGTGAGTCTAGGGCTGTCTTTTGTGTCCTTAGCGTTATTTATAGTGTATTTAGGGGGAATGCTGGTTGTTTTTGTATACTCCGTGTCGTTGGCGGCCGACCCTTTTCCTCAGGCTTGAGGGGATCGGCGTGTTGTGGGGTATATTGTTGGGCTTGTCTTGGTGGTTGTTTTGGGGTTTATCTTGGGAGGATTGGGTGTTAAATTTGGGGTAGATGTGGTTGATAGTGTAGGAGCATGTTTTATTCGGCTAGATTTTAGTGGTGTGGCTTTGTTTTATTCTAGTGGGGTTGGGATGTTTTTAGTGGCTGGGTGGGGGTTGTTATTGACCTTGTTTGTAGTGCTGGAGCTTGTGCGGGGGTTGTCTCGAGGGGCTATTCGGGCAGTTTAGGGTGGTCAGAGAGTAGTTTAATGTAAAATACCAGCTTTGGGAGCTGGCGATAGAGGTTCAGTCCTCTCTTTTTGAGGTAAACTCTAAGAAGAGGGTAATCTTCGTTCTTTGGCTTACAAGACCAATGTTTTTTGTAAACTATTAGAGTTTAGTTAAGGGCTTTGTTTTCTAGGGAAGAGGTAAGAGGGAATAAAATTAGGATAATAGTGAAGTAGGTTAGTGAGGCAAGCTGCCCGATGGTGATGAATGGTTGTTCTACTGGTTGACTCCCTACTCATGTTAGGATGAATAGATTAGCGGCTAGAGTTCAGAATAGTAGTTGAGAGGCAGGACGAAAGGCTATTGTGCGCTGTTTGGATTTGTGTAGAAGGGGGGTTAGGAATAGAATTAGTACAGAGGCCGCTAAGGCTAGGACTCCTCCCAGTTTGTTTGGAATTGAGCGTAGGATTGCGTATGCAAACAGGAAGTATCATTCTGGTTTAATGTGTGGTGGGGTGACTAAAGGATTTGCTGGTGTAAAGTTTTCTGGATCTCCTAACAGGTTTGGGGAAAATAGGGCTAGGGTGGTGAGTAGGAAAAATATGATTGTAAATCCTAGAAGATCTTTTAGGGAGAAGTAGGGGTGGAATGGGATTTTGTCACAATTTGAGGAGATTCCTAGGGGGTTGTTTGATCCTGATTCATGTAGGAATGTTAGGTGGATAAGTACTAGGCTGGCGATTATGAATGGAAGGAGGAAGTGCAGAGTGAAAAATCGGGTCAGGGTGGGATTGTCTACGGAGAATCCACCTCAGGCTCATTCTACTAAGGTTTGTCCGATATATGGGATGGCAGAGAATAGGTTGGTAATAACTGTGGCACCTCAGAACGATATCTGGCCTCATGGGAGAACATAGCCAACGAAAGCGGTTGCTATGAGAGTTAATAGTAAGATAACTCCTGTGTTTCAGGTTTCTTTGTAAAGATATGAGCCGTAATAGAAGCCCCGGGCGATGTGTAGATAAATACAGATAAAGAAGAATGAGGCTCCGTTTGCGTGTAGGTTGCGGATTAGTCAGCCGTATTGTACATTTCGGCATATGTTAGCCACGGAGGAGAAGGCTAGAGAGGTATCTGCAGTATAATGGGAGGCTAAGAGTAGACCTGTTAGGATTTGGGTTGTTAAGCAAATGCCTAGGAGGGATCCGAAGTTTCATCAGGTGGAGATGTTTGGAGGTGTGGGGAGGTCAATTAATGAGTTGTTTACTATTTTTAGTAGTGGGTGGTGTTTTCGTGGGTTGGGGGCCATTATGAGAAAGCGATTATAGGGATGATAGGATAATTAGGATAGACAGTGCAGAGGATCCTAGATATGCTTTGATTAGTCCTTTGTGGAGGGTGGTTGAGGTTTTGGTTGCTATGGTTTGTAGGTTGGCAAGACCCTCTGGCCCTACTTTCTTGAATCAGGATAGGTCGATCAGGTGGTTGGCGATTTTTTGTCCAGTGTTTAGTAGGTTTGTGGAGCTTAGGCGGTGGGTGAGGGGATTGAAGTAGCCTAATATTAGTGAGAAGTTTAGGGGGTTGCTTTGTTTTGGGGTGATTAAGGTATGGGTTATGGTTGTAAGTTCTAGGGCAATGATGATGCCTAAGATTGTTGCAATAATGGCTGCGGTTTTTGTTAAGAGGGGCATTGTTATTGGGGGAGTATGTGAAGGGGTTATGTAGGATGTAATGAGCAGGCCGGCTGTAATGCTGCCTAAAGCTAGGCGGGTAATTGGGTTGATTGTTGATGGGTTGTTTTCGTTTATTGGGGTAATTGTTGGCATGCGAGTGAATTTTACTTGTACTAGAAGGGTTATGCGTAGGCTGTATGTAGCGGTAAAGGTGGTAGCTAGGAGGGTTAGGAGAAGTGCTCAAGCATTTAAGTGGGAAGTGTTAAGGTTTTCGATGATAAGGTCTTTCGAAAAAAATCCTGCTAGAAATGGGGTTCCTATTAATGCTAGGTTTCCAATAGTTAAGCAGGATGTGGTTGTTGGGAGTATTTTTTGTAGGCCACCTATTTTTCGGATGTCTTGTTCTCCGTTAAGGCTGTGGATGATTGATCCTGAGCACAAGAACAGTATGGCTTTGAAAAAGGCGTGAGTTGAGATGTGTAGGAAGGCTAGTTGGGGGAGGTTAAGTCCGATTGTGACCATTATTAGTCCAAGCTGGCTTGATGTGGAGAAAGCAATGATTTTTTTGATATCGTTTTGTGTGAGAGCACATGTAGCAGCAAATAGTGTGGATAAGGCACCTAGGCAGAGACATGTGGTGAGGGCAGTGTTGTTGTTGGTGAGTAGGGGGTGAGATCGGATTAGTAGGAAGATTCCGGCGACTACTATCGTGCTTGAGTGGAGTAGTGCGGAGACTGGGGTTGGACCTTCTATGGCAGCTGGCAGTCATGGGTGTAGGCCGAATTGGGCTGATTTTCCTGTAGCAGCTAGAATAAGTCCGAGTAAGGGAAGTGTTGGGGGTTCTGTGGGTGAAAATATGTGCTGAATTTCTCAGGAGTTTAGGGTGGAGGCAAGTCATGCTATACTTAAGATTAGTCCAATATCTCCAACTCGATTGTAGAGAACGGCTTGTAAGGCTGCTGTGTTGGCTTCTGCTCGTCCATGTCATCAGCTGATTAGAAGGAAGGATATAATGCCAACTCCTTCTCAGCCGATAAAGAGGAGGAATATGTTGTTGGCTAGGGTTAGTGTTAGTATAGCGGCTAGAAAAATCGTTAGATGGAAAAAAAATTTTGTAATGTGTGGGTCTGAGGCTATATATGTGGTTGCAAATTGTAAGATAGATCATGTCACAAATAATGCGATGGGGAAGAATAGTATGGAGTACTGGTCTATTTTAAAGCTGAGGGGGATTTTAAAGTTTATAATGAATTTTCATTCTCAGTGTGAGGTGATGCTGTCTAGTCCGGATTGTATAAAGAGCGTTGTTGGTATTAGGCTAATTAGGAAGGCGGTTTTGATGGCTTGAGTGATGGTTTGGGGGGTGTTTTTGAAGTTTTTTAGTAGTAGGGGGAGGAAAATTGGGGTGAGGATGATAGTTAGTGTTAGTAGTATAGTGACGTTAAGTAGAAGGATGGATTCCATTACTTTTACTTGGATTTGCACCAAGATGAGTGGCTCCTAAGGCCAATGGATTACTCTTATCCTCTAAAAGCAAGGGGACTGAGGTTTTAAGCTCAGATAGAAGAGTTAGCAGTTCTTGTTGGTTGGACCTCCCCTCGGCAGGTAAGAAGGGTTTAACTTCTATTTTTAGGGTCACAGTCTAATGTTTGGTTTAAACTATACTTGCATGAGAGAAGTCCAGCAATTAATTCGGGTTTTAAAATTAGGAGGAGTGTGGGGAGAAGGTGGAGGGTTATTAGGAGGTGTTCTCGTGTGTTGGAGTTTTGGAGGGATGTGATGTGGTTGGGTAGGATGCTTCGTTGGGTTGTTGTTAATATATATAGGGTGTATGAAGCGGTTAGTAGGGTTGCAGTACCTGTTAGGATGATTGTGGGGGAAGATCAGTTGAATAGTGTAATTATAATGGTTAGTTCTGCTATAAGGTTTGTGGTAGGGGGTAGGGCTATGTTTGTGAGGTTGGCTAGTAATCATCATGTGGCTATTAAGGGTAAGAGGGGTTGTAAGCCTCGGGTTAGTAGGAGGATACGGCTGTGTGTACGTTCGTAGTTTGTGTTGGCTAGGCAAAATAGTATAGAGGATGTAAGACCGTGGGAGATTATGAGGATCATAGCTCCGGAGAATGATCAGTGTGTTTGGATTATACATGCAGCGATGACAAGGCCTATATGGCTTACGGAAGAGTAGGCGATAAGTGCTTTTAGGTCGATTTGGCGTAGGCAGATTGAGCTAGTCATTAGTGCTCCTCATAAAGCGATGGTAATGAAGGGGTAGTGTAGGAGGTTGATTGAAGGTTGGTCTATGAGGATGGTAATGCGTATAATGCCATATCCACCTAGTTTTAGGAGGAGGGCAGCAAGTAACATAGATCCTGCGATTGGGGCTTCTACGTGGGCTTTGGGGAGTCAAAGATGGAGACCATATAGGGGTGCTTTTACTATGAAAGCTATGAGTAGGGCTATGCTTAAGAGAAGAGTGGATCAATGGTTGGTTGGTGAGGACGTTAAAGGGTGAGGAGTAAGTTTTAGGGCTGGTAGGTGGAGAGTGCCTGTTTGTGAGTGGAGATATAGAATTGCAATTAGAAGGGGGAGGGAGCTGATAAGTGTGTAGAGGAGGAAGTAGATTCCAGCGCTTAGACGCTCTGGTTGGCTTCCTCATCGTGTAATTAGGATTAGTGTAGGAATTAGGGTTGCTTCAAAGGAGATATAGAATAGTATGAGTTCTGTGGTTGAGAAGGCTAGGATAATGAAGGGTTGGACTAGGATTAAGGTTGTTGTAAAAATTCGTTTTCGTGTAGGGGGTTCATGTTGTAGGTGGTATTGGCTTGCCAATACCATGAGGGGTAGAAGCCAGCAAGAGAGTACTAGTAATGGGGAGGAGATTTGGTCCGTGCCTATCCATTGGGTGAGGTTTTTGTATGGGTAATATGATGGTGTTAGTCATTGTAGGCTTAGGGCTGCAATTAGTAGGCTGTGGGAAGTGATGTTAGGTCATAGGAGTTTTAGGGGTGAGAGGAGGGCTATTGGAAGGAGCATGATTGTGGGTAGAATAATTTTTAACATTGCAGGAGGTTTAAGTTGTGTAGGTGATCAGAGCCGTGTGTCCGTGTGGAGGCTACTAATATTGCTAGTCCTGTACCTGCTTCGCAGGCGGAGAATGCTAGTATTAAGATTGGTATGAGGGTATGGGATGATGTTTGAGTTTCAGCTGGTCAGACTGATAATGCAATGTATATTGATAATATTATACTTTCTAGGCATAATAGTGCTGAGATTAAATGGGCCCGGTGGAAGGCTAATCCTAGGGTACTTGTAATAAAGGCTGAATAGAAGCATAAGTGTGAGAGGGACATAGAGAAAGTCATAGGGTGGACTATGATTTGTTGAGTCGAAATCAACTGTCTTGTTTAGACTAACTCTCTTATTCTGCTCATTCTAGACCTCCTTGTGCTCATTCGTAGATTAGGCCTAATGTTAGTAGGAGGATGATAATGAAGGTTCAAGTTAGGGTGGTGGTGGGAGATTTTAGTTGAATAGCTCATGGTAGTGGTAGTAGAAGGGCGATTTCTAGGTCGAATAGGAGGAATAGGATGGCTACTGAGGAAGAATCGAATGGAGAATGGGAGTCGGGCAGAGCCTAGTGGGTCGAAGCCACATTCATATGGTGAAAGTTTTTCTGAGTCAGGAGATATTTGTGTGAGTCAAAAGTTTAGTGTGATTAGAATAGTACTTAGGGCAAGGGTTGATGTGATCATGAATATGATTATGTTTATTGCTCTTCTCTGGGGTTAAACCAGATTTTAGAGATTGGAAGTCTATTGTAATGAGTATACTAGAAGAGCATGATCCTCATCAGTAAATTGTTATGTAGAGGAAAAGTCAGATGACATCTACGAAGTGTCAGTATCAGGCTGCTGCTTCAAAGCCAAAGTGGTGATTAGGTGTAAAGTGGAATTTGATTAGTCGTAGGAGACAGATTAGGAGGAAGGAGGATCCAATAATGACGTGGAGTCCGTGGAATCCTGTGGCGACAAAGAAGGTAGAGCCGTATACGCCGTCAGCAATTGAGAATGGAGCTTCGTAGTATTCCGTTGCTTGGAGGGCGGTGAAGTAAAATCCTAGGAGGATGGTTATTGTTAATGCTTGGATTGCTTGGTTTTGGTTTCCTTCTGTGATGCTGTGGTGGGCTCAGGTTACGGTAACGCCCGAAGCTAGTAGGATAGCTGTGTTTAGTAGGGGGACTTCTAGAGGATTTAGAGGAGTAATTCCGGTGGGAGGTCATTGGCCGCCTAATTCTGGAGTGGGGACTAAGCTGGAGTGGAAGAAGGCTCAAAAGAAACCTAGGAAGAAGAAGGCTTCTGATGTGATGAATAGGATTATTCCATATCGTAGGCCTTTTTGGACTGTGGGTGTGTGATGTCCTTGGAATGTGCCTTCTCGTACAATGTCTCGTCACCATTGAATTATGACAAGGATGATTGATAATAATCCTAAAGTTAAGAGCTGTGAGGAGTTGTGGTGGAATCATATAATTAGTCCTGAAGTGGTGAGTAAGGCAGCGGCTGCTCCGAATAAGGGTCAGGGGCTTGGGTCTACTATGTGGTAGGAGTGTGCTTGGTGGGCCATTAGATGTTTTCTTGGAGGTAGAGGCTTAGTAGGAGTACGAAGACGTATGCCTGGATTATGGCTACTGCTACTTCTAAGATTGTTAGGAGGAGGAGGATTGCTATGGTGAGGGAAGACACTAGGGGTATGAGTGGGAGGAGGGTGATGGTGGCTGTGGAAATAAGTTGGATGAGCAAGTGTCCTGCGGTGAGGTTTGCTGTGAGGCGGACTCCTAGGGCAAGGGGACGAATAAGAAGGCTGATGGTTTCGATTATAATTAGGGCTGGAATTAGGGGGGTGGGGGTGCCTTCAGGTAGAAGGTGTCCTAGAGAAATTGTAGGTTGGTTTCGTAAACCTATGAGTAGGGTGGCGAGTCAAAGTGGGATAGCTAGTGCTATGTTTATTGATAATTGGGTAGTGGGGGTGAAAGTGTAAGGTAATAGGCCAAGAAGGTTGATTGTCAGTAGTAGTATGATAAGGGATGTAAGAATGAGGGCCCATTTGTGGCCTGGTTTGTTTAATGGTATCAGGAGTTGTTTAGTGATTGTGTGGATGGTTCACAGTTGTAGGGTGGTTAGGCGGTTAGTGAGTCAGCGATTGTTGGGTATGGGGAGTAGTATGGAAGGGAAAAGTAGTGATAAAAGGACTAGTGGGATTCCGAGGAGGTATGGGCTTGAAAATTGGTCAAAGAAAGTTAGGGTCATGGTCAGGTTCAGGGGGTAGTTTTAGTAGTTGTGAGTGTTTTGTTGGTAGGGGGGTTTGTTGTAGTAAATGATAGTAGTTTAGGTTGGATGATTAAGGAGAATGTTAGTCAAGATGTAATTATGATGAAGAGCCATGGGTTTGGATTGAGCTGTGGCATATCATTAAGGAGGAGAATAGTCCTCTTTGTCTAGCTTAAAAGGCTAGTGCTGATACATAGCTTCTTAATGATTAGGAGGAGATGAGTGAGGATCAGTTTTCGAAGTAGGTTAGAGGGGTGGACTCTACTACGATTGGTATGAAGCTGTGATTGGCCCCACAGATTTCTGAGCATTGTCCATAGAAGATGCCGGGGCGGGTAGTAGTGAAGGATGTTTGATTGAGTCGTCCTGGAATGGCGTCGGTTTTTACTCCGAGTGTGGGTACTGCTCATGAGTGGAGTACATCATCGGCAGTGATGATTATACGAATAGGAGATTCTATTGGGATAACAACTCGGTGGTCTACTTCTAGAAGTCGGAAGTGGCCTAATGGAAGATCTGTTGTGGGGATTATGTATGAGTCAAATGATAGGTCTTTGAAGTCTGTGTATTCGTAAGATCAGTATCATTGATGTCCGATAGCTTTTAGGGTTAGATCAGGTTCGTCGATTTCGTCTATTATGTAAAGGATTTGTAGTGATGGTAGGGCAAGTAGGATAAGGACGATGGCTGGAAGGATTGTTCAGATTAGTTCTACTTCTTGTGCATCTACTGTGTTTGAGGATAGTTTTTCTATTAGTATAAGGGTTAGTAGATAGAGGACTAAGCTGCAGATTGTTAGTGCGACCATGAGGGCGTGATCGTGGAATTCAACGAGTTCTTCTATGATAGGGGAGGAGGCGTCTTGAAATCCTAGTTGTGAGTGATTAGCCATGTGTAGAGGTGTATAGGGGCCTACCTATGATTTAGCTCTGACAGGGCTATGTAATTGATTTACTAACACCTCATTTTGAGAAAGAAGCATAGGTGGTTTGATATGCAGTTGGCTTGAAACCAGCGTATGAGGGTTCGATTCCTTCCTTTCTTGTACTTGGACGAAGGCTGGTTCTTCAAAGGTGTGGTATGGAGGTGGGCAGCCGTGAATTCATTCAATGTTGGTGGAGGTTAGTTCTAATTGTGAAATTTTTCGTTTTGATGCAAAGGCTTCTCAGATGATAAATGTTAATATGATTACGGCTGTTATTGAGATTAGAGAACCAATGGACGATAAGGTGTTTCATAGGGTGTAGGCGTCTGGATAATCTGAGTATCGTCGAGGTATGCCTGCTAATCCTAGGAAGTGTTGTGGGAAGAATGTTAGGTTTACACCTGTGAATATGACTCCAAAGTGTGCTTTAGCTCATGTTTGATGTAGGGTGTATCCGGTGAATAGTGGGAATCAGTGGGTAAATCCTGCTAGGATAGCGAATACGGCACCTATTGAGAGTACGTAGTGGAAGTGTGCTACTACGTAGTATGTGTCGTGTAGGGCAATATCTAGTGAAGAGTTTGCTAGGATAATTCCGGTGAGTCCTCCAATGGTGAATAGGAAGATGAATCCAAGGGCTCATAACATAGGAGGGTCTCATTTGATGGTACCTCCATGCAATGTGGCTAGTCAGCTGAAGACTTTAATTCCGGTTGGGATGGCAATGATTATGGTGGCAGATGTAAAGTATGCTCGTGTGTCCACATCTATTCCTACTGTGAATATATGGTGTGCTCATACGATAAATCCTAGGAACCCGATGGAAAGTATGGCTCACACTATGCCCATGTAACCAAATGGTTCTTTTTTACCCGCGTAATAAGCTACTACGTGTGAAATGATTCCAAAGCCTGGGAGAATGAGAATATAGACTTCTGGGTGTCCGAAGAATCAGAAGAGGTGTTGGTATAGTACGGGGTCTCCTCCTCCAGCAGGGTCAAAGAATGTAGTGTTTAGGTTTCGGTCTGTGAGGAGTATGGTGATGCCAGCAGCTAGGACAGGAAGGGATAGGAGAAGGAGTACGGCTGTAATGAGAACGGATCAAACGAATAATGGGGTTTGGTATTGTGATAGGGCGGGTGGTTTCATGTTGATTGCAGTTGTGATGAAGTTAATTGCTCCAAGGATAGAGGATACGCCTGCCAAGTGGAGGGAGAAGATAGCTAGGTCTACTGATGCTCCAGCGTGGGCGAGGTTTCCGGCTAGGGGAGGGTAGACGGTTCACCCTGTGCCTGCTCCAGCTTCTACTGTAGATGAGGCTAGTAGGAGGAGAAATGATGGGGGTAGGAGTCAGAAGCTTATGTTGTTTATACGTGGGAATGCTATGTCGGGAGCACCGATTATGAGGGGAACTAGTCAGTTTCCGAACCCTCCAATTATGATTGGCATTACTATAAAGAAGATTATAACAAAGGCATGAGCGGTAACGATTACGTTGTAGATTTGGTCATCTCCTAGAAGGGTTCCTGGTTGACCAAGTTCTGCACGGATAAGGAGACTGAGGGCGGTGCCGATTATCCCTGCTCATGCACCAAAGATTAGGTAAAGAGTGCCGATATCTTTGTGGTTGGTTGAGAATAGTCATCGGTTTATAGTCACAGGTAATTAGGTAAGATGGCTGAGTGTTAAGGCGTTAGGCTGTAGTCCTTTTTACAGGGGTTTAATTCCCCTTCTTATCGACTCTGTASTGAAGTTCATGTTGAGTTGCAAGCTCATTGATATGTGTTAAAGACACATCAGGGTCTTTAGGCGGAAGCTCGTTGGTTGGAGCGCCTAGCTGTTAACTAGGATTTTGTGGGATCGAAGCCCATCTGTCTAGGAAGGTTCTAGCTTAATTAAAGTGTCTGAGTTGCATTCAGGAGATGTAGGTTAGCATTCTACGAGCCTTAGCAGAAACTAAGAGGGTTTAACTCTTATTAAGGACTTTGAAGGCCCTTGGTTTAGATTATCCTAAGTTTCTTAGGTGGCGATGAGGATTATGGGGGAGAGTGGGAGGAGTAGGATGGATAAGGAGGTAAGGATAGAGGCTAGGACACTGGTTGGCTTTTTAAAGAGTCATTGTTTTATTTTGTTTGAGGGGTTGGGAGGAAGTGTAATTGTTGAGCAGTATGCTAGACGTAGGTAGAAGAAAAGTCCGAGAAGTGAGAGTATGGAGATGACTGTGGCTGTTGTAGTCATTTCTTGCTTGATGAGTTCCTGGATGATGAGCCATTTTGGTAAGAAGCCTGATAATGGGGGAAGGCCGGCTAAGGATAGTAGGGTGAGTATAAGGGTTGTATTTAGTGTAGGAGTTTTAGTTCATGAGGTCGTTAGCATTGATAGATTTAGAGTGTTAGTTGTGTTTAGGGTGAGGAAGATTGAGGTAGTTATTATAACGTAGATGTAGAAGGCTAGGAGAGTAAGTTTTGGGTTGTAGATAATGATAATGGTTATTCAGCCGAGGTGGGAGATAGATGAGAAGGCTAAGATTTTTCGGGTTTGTGTTTGGTTAAGTCCTATTCAACCACCTAGGGCAGTTGATACGATGGCCAGGCTGGTAAGTAGGGTAGAGTTGAGTGAGTGTGAGGTAAGAAATAAGATGATGGTGGGTGGAAGTTTTATTACTGTTGATAGTAGCATAGCTGTGATGAGGGATGTGCCTTGAAGTACTTCTGGGAATCAGAAGTGGAAGGGGGCTAGCCCTAATTTGATAGCAACCGCAGTAGTTAGGAGAAGACATGACGGGGGGTTGGTGAGTTGGGTAATGTCTCACTGTCCGGTACATCAGGCATTGGTTATGCTTGAAAAGAGAACTAGTGTTGAGGCTATTGCTTGTACTAGGAAGTATTTAATTGTTGCCTCGATAGCCCGAGGGTGGTGGGATTTTGAGATTAGGGGGATGATGGCTAAGGTGTTGATTTCTAATCCAGCTCACATTGTCACTCAATGATTACTTGAGATTGTGATTGTTGTTCCTAGGAGAAGACTTAGGATGAGGATGAGTTTTGCATGGGGGTTCATTAGTGGGGGAGGGGGTTGCACCATCATTTTCGGGGTATGGGCCCGATAGCTTTATTAGCTGACCCTACTAGAAAATAATATAAAGGAAGTATGGAGGATTTTGATTCCTTTTGTGTAGGTTCAATTCCTGCTTTTCTAAGAATATAGGAAATGAGAGGGTTAGTGTACCTCTATGTTCACTTTATCATAGTGACCCTTGACGTTCGGGCACATTTCCTCAGGTATGGAGGTAGGCCCGCGTAAGAGATAGGTATGCTGGTGTGTCAGAGGTGGAGTGCTAGTGTTAGGGGTAGGAAGTTTTTTCATAGGAGGTGTATGAGTTGGTCGTATCGGAATCGTGGATAGGATGCTCGCACTCAGAGGAAGCTTGAAGAAAGGAGTAGTGTTTTAATGGCAAGGATAATGGGAAAAAGCTCTGGTGTAGGGTTGAGTGCGCTTGGATTTATGAATAAGAGGGTGGTTAATGTGTTCATTAGCATAATATTTGCATATTCGGCTAAGAAGAATAGGGCGAAAGGACCTGCAGCATATTCTACGTTGAAGCCAGAGACTAGTTCGGATTCTCCTTCTGTAAGGTCGAATGGGGAGCGGTTTGTTTCGGCTAGCGTTGAGATATATCATATTATTGCAAGGGGTCAGGAGGAGAATAGAAGGTATATGGGTTCTTGTGAGATAGCAAGTGTAGTTATAGTGTAGTTTCCTGCTAGCATAATCATAGATAGAAGGATAATGGCTAGTGTTACTTCGTAAGAGATAGTCTGTGCTACTGCCCGTAGCGCACCAATTAGGGCGTATTTGGAGTTTGAGGCCCATCCTGATCACAGGATTGAGTAGACTGCTAGGCTAGATATGGCCAGGAGGAAGAGGAGGCCTAAGTTTAGGTCTGTGAGAGGGAAGGGGAGGGGGAGGGGGGTTCAGATTGTTAGTGCGAGGAGCAGGGCTATTATTGGAGTTATAATGAACAGTAGTGGTGAGGATGTGGACGGGCGAATGGGTTCCTTGATGAATAGTTTAACTCCGTCTGCTACGGGTTGTAGGAGCCCGAAAGGGCCAACAATGTTAGGCCCTTTTCGGGTTTGTATGTAACTTAAAATTTTTCGCTCTACTAGTGTAAGAAATGCTACGGCAACTAAGATGGGGATTATATAGGTTAATGATATGGTGATGTGTATTAGGGTTGTATTGGGTCAAATCATGAGTAGGAGCTAGAGAGAGGATTTGAACCTCTGGAAAAAGGGTTTAAGTCTTTTGCATTTGCCAGGCTCTGCTACACTAGCGGTCCTTTTCTGGGACATATGGTGGAGTCTTTTGGTGATTTAGTTGAGTTCATCACTTAAAGAAAGGGCGTGCTTGAGGTATTGGCCCTACCCTTCCGGTCCTTTCGTACTAGGAAGGGTTAATCATAGATAGAAACCGACCTGGATTGCTCCGGTCTGAACTCAGATCACGTAGGACTATTAATCGTTGAACAAACGAACCCTTGGTAGCAGCTGCACCACTAGGATGTCCTGATCCAACATCGAGGTCGTAAACTTCCCCGTCGATAAGGGCTCTTGGGGGAGATTGCGCTGTTATCCCTGGGGTAGCTAGGTTCATTGGTCAATTATATTGGGTCTGGTTGCTATTTGCACATTGAGGTGTTGCTCTTAGTTAAGGGATTTGGTCTTATCTTTGGAGGGTTTGTTTTTCTCCAAGGTCGCCCCAACCGAAATATGCTGGTCAGTGTTGTAAGTTGGTGGGCCTGATAGGTTTTTGTTTGATGTGTTGTGACCATTGATATTGAAGTTCCACAGGGTCTTCTCGTCTTATGTGATTATCCCTGCTTTTGTACAGGGAGATCAGTTTCACTGATTACCTGCAGGAGACAGTTAAGACCTCGTTTAGCCGTTCATACAGGTCTCGATTTATGGGACAATTGATTGCGCTACCTTCGCACGGTTAGGATACCGCGGCCGTTAAACGTGGTGTCACTGGGCAGGCATCACCTTCAATACTAGTTTGGCTGAAGGCTATGTTTTTGGTAAACAGTCGGGCCTTTGATTTGCCGAATTCCTTTTGCAGGTTTTAATCATCCTAGTGTGCGCTCCTGAGTTGGGTTGACAGGGTATAAGTAATACTTGAGCTTGTGTTGTGGATGTTAGTATTTCTGTGCTGTTAATGGTGAATACAAGTTTGCGCTTGAGGGGACGGGATGTCCTGGTTACTCATTCTAGCATTAATTCATCTATAAGAATAGGTTGGCCTGTTGGGGGTATAGGGAGTCGCGTTGTTTATTGGATTTTTGTCTTTTTAGAGCTTTGACGCACTCTTTAAGGGTGGCTGCTTTAGGGCCCACAACTTATTTATGGGGGGGGGTTATCCGCTAGTGGAGGTTGTGTCCTTTTTTAAAGGGGCTGTACCCCCTTTAAATAGCTCTTAGCTCGTTACATAAGGGTTGGGGTAGTTGCCCGGTGGGTATGAGTTAAGGGAGAACTTAGATTCGTCTTGCAGGCAACCAGCTATCACCTAGCTCGATTGGCTTTTCACCTCTACTAACAAGTCTTCCCACTCTTTTGCGACAGAGACGGGTTTGTTCAGGGTAACTGCTTGTAAGTAGCTCGCATAGGTTTCGGGGTGGCAAGCTTAAATTCGTTTTGCTTGTTCAATTCTCGCTAAACCATGATGCAAGAGGTACAAGGATATATCTTTGCTGTGTGTTGCTTGATTTTCATTACTATTTCATCTTTCCCTTACGGTACTTTTTCTATAGCGCCCAGGTTGGTACTTTTCTATCACCAATACTAGGTTGATGGGTAATGTTTTAGTTTAGTGGGGGTCGGTAGGTTTTTGATTGGGGGTTGATTGGGGGCTAGAATAGGCTTCAAGGCGATCTGGTGTGTAGCAGATGTCTTTCAGGTGTAAGCTGAATGCTTTGTGTTATAGCTACGCCTTGGCTACGCCTTGGTATGCCAGTGCACCTTCCGGTACACTTACCTTGTTACGACTTACCTCGTCTTCAGCTGTTTGGTGGATTAGTTAATATATCTGGTGCTTGCGAGGAGGGTGACGGGCGGTATGTACGTGCTCCAGGGCCTGTTTAAAGGGGGCATTATTATCCCGCTTTACTGCTAAATCCGCCTTCTAGGAGACAGGTTTCATGTCCTCTTTCGTTGGATTTTTCTACCTTAGAAAATGTAGCCCATTTCTTCCACTTCATAGGCTATACCTTGACCTGTCTTGCTAGCGGGTTGGGGCTGTTGAGCTCACTGTTGTGCTTTCAGGAAGGTGAGCTGGAGACGGCGGTATGTAGGCTGTTTTGGCAAGAAGTGGTCGGGTGTATCGTGGATTGTCGATTATAGAACAGGCTCCTCTAGGTGGGTTTGGGGCACCGCCAAGTCCTTAGAGTTTTAAGCGTTTGCGCTCGTAGTTCTCGGGCGGATGTTTTTGTAATACAAACATCAAGGTTTAGGGCTAGGCATAGTGGGGTATCTAATCCCAGTTTGTACCCTAGCTTTCGTGGGGTGGGTTGATCGTTGGTGCTAAGGGAGGGAGATTCTAGGTACCTTGTGCTTATGACAGCTTGGGTTACAGTTTTACCTTAGTTGGATATGATAGGCGGGCTCCACTCTTTACGCCGTGTACAGTTAACTTGGGATTCTTGTATGACCGCGGTGGCTGGCACAAGATTTACCAACCCTGATTACTCTGGCTAAGTCAGGCTTGCGCCTATTGCTTAATGTTAATTACTGCTGTATTACCCGTGGGGGTGTGGCTGAGCAAGGCGTCTTGGGCTAGCCTTAAGGTGGTGTGCCTGATGCCTGCTCCGTTTACCTTGGTAAGGGGCTAAGGGCATTTACACTGGAGTGCGGATACTTGCATGTATATGTCGAGTAAGAGCTAACGGTAAGGTTAGGACTAAGTCTTTTGTCCTTGGGGGGAAGTACCCATCTTGGCGTCTTCAGCACCATGCTTTTGGTTTAAGCTACAGGGACAAATTGGTTTGGGGAGGTCTGACATTTATTTAGATTTTTGGTTGTTTTGGTTCGTTCGTTTGTTTGTTCGTTCGTCTGTAGGGGGTTATTGGGATGGAATGTTGTGAGGATTTGGGGGGGTGGTGGGTTGTTATTGATATGGTATTTGGATATGTTAGGCGAATTAAGGGTAAATGAACGAACGAACGAACGAACAAACGAACGAACGAACGAACGAACGAACGAACGATCTAATCAGGTATGTGAATTTTAGAGGTGAGTTGGTGGGTTTATGTAAAGTTAGAGGTGTGTTTGGTTTNGTTTGTTTTACAGAAAATTTCCTGGTTGTGTTTTTAGGTAAGCAGAGAATTCAGGGGTGGTGATGGTAAGGGAAGAATTATGTCCGGCGAACATTAATCGAACTGTATTACAGTAGAGAGGCTGTGGACACACCAAACCAAATGTAAAACAAAGTGCATCAGTGTCGGAATGAGATCGAATATACCTCAACCGTCTCATTACAGGTGCGCCTGGAATCACGCGGAACGCGAGCTGTTCGAATATACTAGCCAAATGTGCATGTCAACAACTGAATAATTCCCGGTGCACTGGAAATGTCGAGTGAAGACGCCCCTAAAAAAGAGCAAAAAGCGCTAAAAAGTTTAAAATGCCGCGATTACGAATAATTGTGTACTCAAATAGCGAACCAGATGACTCTGTGAAGATAATAGTATGGTGAATCAACCAGGTGATGGTCCTGACCGAGGAACCAGAGGCGCAAAAGAGCAAGTTGGGCGAGGGTGTAGGGGGAAAGATGGTACCTGACGCTAGTAGTGTAGGACCTTACTTACACCGGGTTGCTGATTTCTCGTGAGGTGCCAGACTAATAAATAACCTGGTACGCATGTGAAGGTACGACAAGATTTGGTAGGACGAATGCAGCTTGCATGGGCCGTTGCCATGTGTGGGAGGTACTTTGGGCACTTCCGTATGGCAAATATATGAATGTTTACTGGTGTCCATTATTTGTTTGGGTGCGCTGAAATTTCTGTCTTTTGTCATGACAGTCTCCATTCCGTGAAGCGAAACAGGGGAAAAGTACTTAATGTCCTATTATATGGAAATCATGTCTTGATGCATAAATTATTTAGTCCCTAAATAATATAATACAATGTATTAAAGATCAAGGCATAAATGTACAAATTACATAAAAGCAAAAGCACTTTGAATTCGAATTTGAATTCAAAATTAAGTCCAAATTTGAGGTGAGGATTTGGGGGGGGTAGGGGGGGGTGGTTATTTTTTGTTGAGGCT